TGGGATCGCAAATCCCAAGTTTGTCTATGAAGAGCTGATCTAATTGTATTAGTTTCTATAATTGATTTCTTCTGTGTAATACTAATTGATAGGGCCTCATTGATAAGTGCTACAAGATCTCGTGCATTTGAACCCATGGTTATGGACCCGAATCCGTTAGTATAGAGCATTTTCTTTTCCAAGTGAAATCCCCTAGTATAGGAAAGAATGAAAAAGTGCTTTCGTTCTTGTGGAATAAGAAGCCTTCGTATCTTAATGCATGTATCTAATTTATTCGGAGCTATTAAAGTGGGATCCACTTTTTGGGGAATATGAGTCGAAGCAATAACAAGAATATTTCTAGTGGAACATCTTTCCCAATCCCTGGAGAGATAGTTCTCTAATAGACCGAGGGATAAGTAATTCGACTCATTCACAGACAGATTATGAATGTTTGGAATCCATATTATGCAAGGAGACATTGCTTTTGCTAATTCGAATTGAAGGGTGATATCAAATCGGTCTATTTTCGCCCTCATATACATAGTCGTCATAGTTAGCAGCTCCGTATCAAGGTCATCATCCATATCGTCACTATCATCAATATCCATATCGTCACTATCATCAATATCGATATCGTCACTATCATCAATATCGATATCGTCACTATCATCAATATCGATATCATCAATAAGATAACCTTTAGGCTTGTCATCCAGGAACTTGTTCGGAAATACCGTAATGAAAGGAACATAGGAGTTTGTCGCTAGGTATTTGACCAAATAGGATCGTCCAGTTCCTATAGAACCTATCACTAAAATACCCCTAGAAAGGGATAGGGCTAAGCGGAGTGAAAAGGGTTTTCCATGAGATCGGAAATGAAAACTATTAACCCCACACGAGGTTTGTGAATAAGTGATTGTCTGATAATGAGCAAGGAATATCCGTCTTTCTGCTAAACAGGATCTATTGAACTCATAATTCATTAGAGACTTTTTATGAATGTCAACTAAGTATCGTAAGTAAATTGATCCCGGTTGTTCAATCATTTGATAACCAGAGTCATTCTTTGATAAACGATCACTATGAGTCAGACTCAATAGAATTTGATCAATCCTTTTTTCTGTCGTTAAGGTGGAGAACTGAATCAAGAATTCTCTTTCTTCATCATCAATTGAATCACTGGTCGCGACCCAGGATTCCATTTTATCATCAATCCAATCACCGTTCACGTTTTTTCTTTTTCTTATCAATGAATAGATCTCTTTACTTCTACGACTTAGATGTCTCGTATTTCTCGAAAAAGTGATTCGATTGATGGGATTTGGTATGATACTTATGAGATCGATGAGATTGATATTCAAATAGTTCTTCTTAGAACGTATTGATTTGACCCCATAAGTGGGACCACCGCCCAATAGCATGTTGCCACCAGAAGCAGAACCCCGTATTTCTTCCGGAGAATCTCCTAATTGTTCCAGAGCAACTAGAAAGAGATTCTTTAACCAGAAAGAATTCAGTTCAGATGTAGGATACCTATCCAAAAGTTTTCGCAACTCAATCATGTATGATGGAATCATCAAAAATTGGATCTTTTCTAACTCTGTCTGTAACTCACTAGAGGCTCGGGAAACAAAGAGAAGATGTATACGAACGAGATATCCAGCAACAAGAAGAAGGAAAAGGATTGAATAGAGGAACTCCCGAGCATTTGTTGATCTCAGATGTGTCCATATCAATGAAAGGGGTGACTCATTATTTCGATGAATCATTTCTTCGGAGAGAAGAAGATTCTGTAAACACTTACTCGAAATCTCACTTATCGGAGTCCATTGTGGAAGAATCGCCCACAATCTTTTGTGAAGAATTGGCCATGATATATATGATCCATGCATAATATCATGAAAAATGGATACCCATTTTTGACTGCTACTTAGTATCGGCAATGGGTCTGAAAAAGTATCTAAAAGGATGAAATTTAGATATTTGCACCCTGTCGAAGTAAGGAACCATGGCATATATGTTTGGAACAGATTCCATTTTGAGAGATTTGCAAAAGCACTATCCCCTTGAAAGGTTCTATACATCTCCCCTTTCTCAACGCATTTCTTTAGACAAAGACTCTGTTTTTTCCTCTTTCCGGATGGTAAATATTTCTCAGAACATGGAGTGTGAATCAAACCCATGTTTGAATTGAAACTGAGATACTGATGTAAGTTCTTCCCCTCTGAATCAGATAGATTCATATCTGAAAGAGGCTGACAATAAGTTCTTTCCAAATTGACTATTTGTTCCTCTGTTAGAGGTGTTGCAGAAATGTCTGCGATCGAGTAAATAGCTCTACGAACGAATGGATCGGATCGAATTGGAAAATGGAAAGATTTGTACAAGTTATACGTTTCGTCACCATTTTGTGGAAAATCGTTAGGGTTAGGTATGAATATGTCAGATACCTGTGACTCGATTGGTGAAATAGTCTCTCTCTCCAAAAAAATATGTTTTTTTTTACCGTTACCGACGCACAAAGAAAATATTTTCTTGCGAATGAACAAGATATTGAGGAATTGTCCATATGGAAGATCATAATTATTGATACGGGTCTTTTCCGCATAAAAAGGGAATCCTTTGTTACAATAGAACCAGAAGTGCTGTGGATCATTCAAGAATCGAAGTCGATTTGCTTTATAAAAAGAAGATATCAATGAACTTCTATCAAATGGTTTCACGGGATTCAGCCAATTGTCTCGATCGTGGGATAGCATTGAGAAATAGGAATCCGTGTTATCAAAGGATTTCCTGCGATTATTTCTAGTATGGAATGAGTCAATCATCCACTTTGGTATCTTTTTGAACAAAAATGAGAATATTGTTCCCCCATTGATCAAGAATTTCGGTCTTTGGGAAGTATCATGATCATCCAATAAGAAGGGTTTCAATTTCTTCAAATGAACGATTTGAAGACCTATTGATTCTAACACCTGATTGCAGAGTTGATCATTCGGACCTTTCAATTCATAGATGTGGATCTCGGACCTATGAATGGGGATATTCCCGATACTCACAGAGAAAAAGGAAAGTGGCTTGGACAAAAAGCGAAGTGACTTGGACAAAAAGAGAAGTAACTTGGACAAAAAGAAACGAAGTGTCTTAGACAAATCTTGTTTGTCGATAGCTTCGGACCAATCAATCGAATATTGATTAATACGTAATCGATCGAACACTACTTGAAAACGGTTCTTCTGTTCAAAAACGAAATGTTCCAAATGTTCCTGGAAATTCTTGCTCCCATCGGAGCATTTGTATCTATATGCATCAGAATTCCGATTCATGGATCTCTCGGTTCGAGAAATAAGAGGATCAAACCATTTCTTCTGACTCTTTTTCCAATTCGATAAATGTTGGTTGATCGTATATTTCATTATAGTTATATGATTCAGAGTATCATTTCCTATTTGACCCCCTTGAATTCCATATTCGAAGTTGCGATCGGATCTATTCATTAAAAAAAATCGATTCGATACATTTCTTATGTACCCATGGATTCTATATTGGATTTGAATCAGATCTCGGATCAATCTATATTGATTGACTGCCTCCGTTTTGTTGTTGCTAGCAAATACTGCTGTTTTTAGTTTTGGATCTTCCAAATCATTCCCACAGTAGATACGGACCGATTTTTTTCTGATCCTTCGATAAAAAGATTCATTCTCTTCATAAAAAAGAGGAGGTAGAACCAAAAAAGATTTCCTTTTCGATTCATCTCTGGAGTTGAATACCTCATTCAAGAATTTTTTTTGATCCAATCCGTAGGAATCAATATAAAAGGCAAATCCCCTATGATACACCAGATCCGGCTCGGTTATTGATAGAGTGAATAGATCTGCTATTTCTTGAAATCTCTCTTCTGATTCAAAATCGTGGTGTAACGTGTATCCCCCCTTGTTCCGGTTGTGGAATAGATGAAATAAATCAAAAAATAGATTTTTGTTCAAGAATGAAATCTTATTGGAACTGTCCATATCCGGTTCATCCTTCGGAACCATATCACATCCCGGATCTGATGAAATAGGATGAATTGAGACGGTATTTTGTAAATACGTAATTATCTTGAATATATCAACCATTTCTTTATTTTCCGATCGCCTGGAAGGGACAAAAGAAACATCTTGTTTTTTCTTCAATAATTTCTGATCTCTAGTGGACCTCTCAGTAGGATTCGAACCCAGATGAAGTTCTGACCATCTGTCAGAGAAAAAAGAACGAATTGATCTGGTAGGATTCCCAAGAAATTCTTCGATTTCTTCTGGAAGCAGAAGATTATTCATCTGCTTCTCACGTCCCGTGAATAGCCGGGACATTGAGGAAGATCCAAGAAGGCATTTCGGGAATCGATCTGATTCTATCTCTGTTAGTTCTGTTTGAAGAAAGGAAGGATCCCAAAGAATCGATCTTTCTTTTAGTTGCTGAATCTCTGTTTGATCGATCAATGTGTGATATTCTGAATCCTCATTTCTAATGGAATCGAAATGATCTCTGGATTGATCAGAAGATCCTTTCAATTGGCTAGAATCCGTTACTTGAACGAAAAGAGATCTTGTGGAATCATATTGAATATTTGACAATACATTCCGTACCTTGCTAAAAAACCGATCCTTGTTTACCAACCACACATTGTCTAACCAAATCCAATTTTCTCTCGATACGTTCCTCAAAAAATCCGATTCGTGCTGATTCTTCCCCCAACTAACGGAGAGATCTTGGCGGAATTGCCACATAGGAAATTGAGCACAATTTTGCAAAGAAATACCCCTCTTGTTTCTCGAGAAGAGATGGGAAAGATGCTCAATATCATTTGATTGAATAGTTGCCTCAGCTCCTTGTTGTTTGAAGAAACCCTCCCCTTCAATTGGTCTTTTTTCACGAAAAGCAGACATGAGATAACAAATCAAGTCTTTCCCTAAGATTTCGAATAGCTGTCCCGAATTCAAGTTGATTATGTTTCGCTTCTTCCTCGGAGAAAGACGATCAAACAATTCCCAATCATGGTCCTTGCGGATCGGATCATCCGTATGGAATAAAAAAATAAACTCCAGATATTTGCTATCTTTCTCTTTGAATGAGATTTCCATTCCAGCTACGGTTTCATTAGATATCTTACAACTAGAATCCCTCTTTTTTCCGATCCGGTTCCTCCACCACCGCGAACCCCGGTTAGATTCAGACATGATACACTTTTTATTTATTGGGAGAACCCAAGTACTCTCTTGTAGATGTGGATCCATGAAACAACTCGCAGAAATCTTTTTCCCTTTTGGAAGATAGAGGAGCGAAACAATCAACCTATTGATATTGGAAGACCAAAAGGATTCTTCCAATGTCTCATTTCTGGGTCCAATGGAATTCATAGGTATAGGAAGAAGCCCCATCAAATAGAGATTTTTTCTTTCGACCATCTTTCGATTGTTAATACGAGATATAAGGACCGCTACTACAAGCAGTACTACACCTTTGATCGCGAAATATCGATTGCTTGTTGAACGTGAAAGTAGGATACTCCAAATTCGGGGGTCAAAGAGTTTCATAAAACGTTCTTGGTGGAAAAAAATGGGAGTGAAAGATCCCACTGAATCGAATTTGATCCATGAATCATAGTGAGAATTCTTGATCTCTCTCAATATCTCTCTCAATTCGAAGATCCAGGATTTGAATTGATGTCCTTTCATTGATTCCTCCTAAAGATTTCATTTCAATTGGAATTTGGTTATTCACGATGTACGATGATCCCTGTTAAGCATCCATGGCTGAATGGTTAAAGCGCCCAACTCATAATTGGCGAATTCGTAGGTTCAATTCCTGCTGGATGCACGCCAATGGGAACGTGTTTAATAAGTCTATTGTAATTGGCTCTGTATCAATGGAATCTCATCATCCATACATAACGAATTGGTATGGTATATTCATACCATAACATATGAACAGTAAGAATTCGAATTCTTATCGATACTGGAACTCATAGGGAAGAAAATGGATTTATGGATGGAATCAAATATGCAGTATTTACAGAAAAAAGTATTCGGTTATTGGGGAACAATCAATATACTTCTAATGTCGAATCAGGATCAACTAGGACAGAAATAAAGCATTGGGTCGAACTCTTCTTTGGTGTCAAGGTAATAGCTATGAATAGTCATCGACTCCCAGGAAAGGGTAGAAGAATGGGACCTATTATGGGACATGCAATGCATTACAAACGGTTGATCATTACGCTTCAACCGGGTTATTCTATTCCACCTCTTATAGAGAAAAGAACTTAAAGCAAAATACTTAATAACACGGCGATACATTTATACAAAACTTCTACCCCGAGCACACGCAATGGAGTCGTAGACAGTCAAGTGAAATCCAATCCACGAAATAATTTGATCTATGGACAGCATCGTTGTGGTAAAGGTCGTAATTCCAGAGGAATCATTACCGCAGGGCATAGAGGGGGAGGTCATAAGCGTCTATACCGTAAAATCGATTTTAGACGGAATGAAAAAGACATATCCGGTAGAATCGTAACCATAGAATACGACCCTAATCGAAATGCATACATTTGTCTCATACACTATGGGGATGGTGAGAAGAGATATATTTTACATCCCAGAGGGGCTATAATTGGAGATACCATTGTTTCTGGTACAGAAGTTCCTATATCAATGGGAAATGCCCTACCTTTGAGTGCGGTTTGAACTATTGATTTACGTAATTGGAAGTAACCAATTAGGTTTACGACAAAACCTAGAAATCGATCACTGATTTTGAGTACCTCTACGGGATAGACCTCAACAGAAAACTGTTGAGTAACGGCAGCAAGTGATTGAGTTCAGTAGTTCCTCATAGAAAATTATTGACTCTAGAGATATGGTAATATGGAGAAGACAAAATTGTTTGAAGCACGCACAGAGCCGGAAGCGCCCCTTGTTTCAAAGAGAGGAGGACGGGTTATTCACATTTAATTTGATGGTCAGAGGCGAATTGAAAGCTAAGCAGTGGTAATTATAAAGATCCCCCGGGGAAAAATAGAGATGTCTCCTACGTTACCCGTAATAAATATGTGGAAGTATCGACGTAATTTCATAGAGTCATTCGGTCTGAATGCTACATGAAGAACATAAGCCAGATGACGGAACGGGGAGACCTAGGATGTAGAAGATCATAACATGAGGTGATTCGGCAGATTTGGATTCCTATATATCCACTCATGTGGTACTTCATCATAGGATTTATATAAGATCCATCTGTATAGATATCATCATATACATCTAGAAAGCCGTATGCTTTGGAAGAAGCTTGTACAGTTTGGGAAGGGGTTTTTATTGATAAAAAAGAAGAATCTACTTCAACCGATATGCCCTTAGGCACGGCCATACATAACATAGAAATCACACCTGGAAAGGGTGGACAATTAGCTAGAGCAGCAGGTGCTGTAGCGAAACTGATTGCAAAAGAGGGTAAATCGGCCACATTAAGATTACCATCTGGGGAGGTCCGTTTGATATCCAAAAACTGCTTAGCAACAGTCGGGCAAGTGGGTAATGTTGGGGCAAACCAAAAAAGTTTGGGTAGAGCCGGATCTAAGTGTTGGTTAGGTAAGCGTCCTGTAGTAAGAGGAGTGGTTATGAACCCTGTAGACCATCCCCATGGGGGCGGTGAAGGGAAAGCCCCAATTGGTAGAAAAAAACCCACAACCCCTTGGGGTTATCCTGCGCTTGGAAGAAGAAGTAGGAAAAGGAAAAAATATAGTGATAGTTTTATTCTTCGTCGCCGTAAATAAATAGGAATATTGAAAATAGAATTTTATTTTTGGAATTTGAAATAATGTGATGGGCGAACGACGGGAATTGAACCCGCGCATGGTGGATTCACAATCCACTGCCTTGATCCACTTGGCTACATCCGCCCCTTCCTTATCTAGCTAAGGGATTTTCTCTTTTTTCCATTCATCATTCATTATTGAATTTTTTCTTACCTTCATACTTAGATCGAGATATTGGATGGACATAGAATGCCAATCTTAAAAATGTAAAAAAAGGGGGTTAACTGTGGCACGCTCATTAAAAAAAAATCCTTTTGTAGCTAATCATTTATCAAAAAAAATAGAAAAACTCAACATGAGGGAGGAGAAAGAAATAATAGTAACTTGGTCTCGAGCATCTACCATTATACCCACAATGATTGGCCATACAATTGCCATTCATAATGGAAAGGAGCATTTACCTATTTATATAACTGATCGTATGGTAGGTCACAAATTGGGAGAATTCGTACCTACGCTGATTTTTGCAAAACACGCGAGAAGCGATAATAAATCTCGTCGTTAATTTTTAATTTTAAATATAAAAATTAAGTAAAATAGGTCTTTATTATTGATTTGATTGGTGGGGAGATAACTTTATGATAAAAAACTCGGGTTCAGGTACGGAAGTTAAAGTTTTAGCTCAACATATACATATGTCTGCTTTCAAAGCACGAAGAGTAATTGATCAGATTCGCGGACGTTCATACGAAGAAACACTTATGATACTGGAACTCATGCCTTATCGAGCATCTTATCCGATTTTAAAATTGGTTTATTCCGCAGCAGCAAATGCCAGTCATAATATGGGCTTGAACGAAGCTGCTTCATTCATTAGTAAAGCTGAAGTCAATGGAGGGACTGTTATGAAAAGGTTAAGGCCTAGGGCTCGAGGACGTAGTTATCCAATAAAAAAACCCACCTGTCATATAACAATTGTATTGAAGGATAAATCTAAATCTTAGATTCATTTAAAATTGATTGAGATTCGTATTTCGAAAAAAAAATATGGATGGGAAGATAATATAATAGAAAAATATGGGACAAAAAATTAATCCACTCGGTTTCAGACTTGGTACAACCCAAAGTCATCATTCTTTTTGGTTCGCAAAACCAAAAAGTTACTCCGCAGGTCTACAGGAAGATGAAAAAATACGGGATTCTATTAAGAACTATGTACAAAAAAATAGGAGAATATCCTCAGGTTTCGAAGGAATTGCACGTATAGGAATTCGAAAAAGAATTGATTTGATCCAGGTCATAATCTATATTGGCTTTCCCAATTTATTAATAGAAGGTCGAACACGAGGAATAGAAGAATTACAGAAAAATGTACAAAAAGAATTTCATTCTGTGAACCGGAGACTAAACATTGCCATCACAAGAGTTGAAAAACCTTATGGACAACCTAATATTCTTGCAGAATATATAGCTTTACAATTAAAAAATAGAGTTTCCTTTCGAAAGGCAATGAAAAAAGCTATTGAATTAACTGAACAAACAGATACAAAAGGAATTCAAGTGCAAATTGCAGGGCGTATCGACGGAAAAGAAATTGCACGTGTTGAATGGATCAGAGAGGGTAGGGTTCCTTTACAAACAATTCGCGCTAAAATTGATTATTGTTCGTATACAACTCGAACCATCTATGGAGTATTAGGCATAAAAATTTGGATATTTGTGAATGAGGAATAGTGGAACTTATTTGTCTGTCTAGTGATAGAAAAAGAATTACAAAATCTTTCGTTCTTTTTTCATTAGTTAAACCAAACTAAAAATGAGAAATTCTATTCTAATTCTATAGGATTGAATTAAAATTTGATTGATCTTTTAGTAGAATTGCTATGCTTAGTGTGTGACTCGTTAATTTTTTCTTTAGAGTTTAGAATTAGGATTCATAAAAAAAATAGATTGACCCTTACTATAAACTTAGTAAACAAATAACCAACTTATTGCTTCGTATTGTCGAGATCCCAAGAAACAGTCACTATATGAATAGACCGATCATATAGTTGTAGCAACTGCAATTTTTTCCATAAAAATGGGTTGTTAAGCAAAAAAGGGGATGTGGATAAATGGAAGGATGATAGAAAGAGAGAATAAAAATATCAATGATATAGTATTCCAATATGTATGGTCTATGAATTACCTCATAAAGGGCAGTGTGATAAAGCATCAAATAAATTAAACATTAAATAAAAAAAAAAAAAGAGCCTCGAGTTAATAAAAACTAAGGAGATTGACTCAGAACCGAATTTTGGAGGAGCTCCATTGCAGAGTTTGGACCTAACCATTAGTAGAGAAGCTATGGGAACGATGGAACCCGTGACTGCATAGGATTCTATTGAAAATGAATTCTAATGATTTATTGGGTGGGATGGCGGAACGAACCAAGAACAAATTGTTAGAGGTCATGGTCATGGGTTGGCCCTACGAATGAAATAGGAAAGAGTCAATATTCGCCCGCGAAACTATTTATTTATTGAATTATAACTTTTTGGCGTGAATCAATTGGTATAAAAAAAAGAATTCGTTATGTTATAAAGTATAAAGTAAAGTATAAAGAAAGTATTATTTGTATATCACACCTAGCAGTATGTCTATACTGCTTTCTATTTTCTATTCTATATGACAAATTCAATATCAATAAATCCCATTGTTTAATCTATTATGTAAACAATATATATGGGTATTCATAATATGAAATTATTTTATTTCATTCGCGAGGAGCTGGATGAGAAGAAACTCTCATGTCCAGTTCTGCAGTAGAGATGGATATGGAATTAAGAAACAAAGAACCATCAACTATAACCCAAAAAGAACCAGATTTCGTAAACAACATAGAGGAAGAATGAAGGGAATATCCTGTCGGGGCAATCGTATTTGTTTCGGCAGATACGCTCTTCAGGCACTTGAACCCGCTTGGATCACAGCTAGACAAATAGAAGCAGGTCGAAGGGCAATGACACGATACGCACGTCGTGGTGGAAAAATATGGGTACGTATATTTCCCGACAAACCTGTGACATTAAGACCCGCAGAAACGCGTATGGGTTCGGGGAAAGGATCCCCCGAATACTGGGTATCCGTTGTTAAACCGGGCCGAATACTTTATGAAATGGGAGGGGTATCAGAAACGGTAGCCAGAGCAGCAATTTCCATAGCTGCGTGCAAAATGCCTATACGAACACAATTTATTATTGCAGGATAGAGATGTACAACTAAATATTGAGGATAAAAAAACAAACAACCGGGGTTTATTTATTTCTGGACGGAGAATATTTCTTTCTTTTCCTTCATCCTTTGCAGTAAAAGCAGTAAAAAAAAAAATGATATGATTCAACCTCAAACCCTTTTGAATGTAGCGGATAACAGCGGGGCTCGGGAATTGATGTGTATTCGAATCATAGGAGCTGGCAATCATCGATATGCTCATATTGGTGATGTTATTGTTGCTGTAATCAAAGAAGCAGTGCCCAATATGCCTCTAGAAAGGTCAGAAGTAATTAGAGCTGTAATTGTACGTACATGTAAAGAACTCAAACGAGAAAATGGTATGATAATACGATATGATGACAATGCAGCAGTTGTCATTGATCAAGAAGGAAACCCAAAAGGAACTCGAGTTTTTGGTGCGATCGCTCGGGAATTGAGGCAGTTAAATTTTACTAAAATAGTTTCATTAGCGCCCGAGGTATTATAAATACTAGTAAGTAGATAAGATAGATGAAAATATGATATAGTAGGTAAAATATATATTAGGTAGTAGGTAAGGTATCGGAAATAAATCAATTAGTAGATTGTGTCTCACGCATATACTTTGAAAAATGAAAAAAAAAAGCATGTTGATTATATCATTTTTAACAAGAACAAAAGATTATAGTTCGTCATGGGTAAGGACACTATTGCCGATATAATAACTGCTATAAGAAATGCTGACCTGGATAAAAAAGGAACAGTTCGAATAGCATCTACTAATATAACCGAAAACATCGTTAAAATACTTCTACGAGAAGGTTTTATTGAAAACGTACGTAAACATCAGGAAAGTAACAAAAATTTCTTGGTTTCAACCCTGCGACATAGAAAGACTAGGAAAGGAATATATAGAACTATTTTAAAGCGTATCAGCCGGCCTGGTCTACGAATCTACTCCAATTATCAACGAATTCCTAAGATTTTAGGGGGAATGGGAATTGTAATTCTTTCTACTTCTCGAGGTATAATGACAGATCGAGAAGCTCGACTAGAAAAAATTGGAGGAGAAATCTTGTGTTATATATGGTGACCCTACTCCTCTGGTATCCTAATTTTATCTCGAACTTCCTAATTTATGAAATAGAGAGGAAAAGTGAGTTATATAACTCTTCCTCCAGTGAGTTATATAACTCTTCCTCCATTAGTTGATACTTCAAGGGGATTGCCTGGAATGAAAGAACAAAAATTGATTCACGAAGGTTTAATTACGGAATCACTTCCCAACGGTATGTTCCGGGTCCGTTTAGATAATGAAGATCTAATTCTAGGTTATGTTTCAGGAAGGATCCGGCGCAGTTTTATACGGATATTACCAGGAGATAGAGTAAAAATCGAAGTAAGTCGTTATGATTCAACCAGGGGACGTATAATTTATAGACTTCGTAACAAAGATTCTAACGATTAAGTGATTCTTTTAAGCATT